AGTGATAGTGTTAGTTATAGTTTCAGTAATGTTGATTATTTATTTGGTATCAGGGATATTTGGAGTTTGATCTCTGATGACACTTTTTTAGTTAGGGATAGTAATGGTGACAGTTATTCCGTATATTTTGATATTGAAAATCATAGTTTTGAGATTGACAATGATAGTTCTTTTCTGAGTGAATTAGAAGGTTTTTTTTCTAGTTTTTTGAATAGGGGGTCTAAGAGAAACAATCACTACTATTATCATTACATGTATGATACTCAATCTAGTTGGACTAATCACATTAATAGTTGCATTAATAGTTATCTTCGTTTTGAAGTCAGTATTAATAGTTCCATTTCAGGTGGTACTGACAATTACAGTGACAGTTACATTTATAGTTTCATTTGTACTGAAAATGTAAGTGGTAGTGAAAGTGGAAGTTTTAGTATACGAACTCGTAATAATGGCAGTGATTTCAATATAAGAGGAAGATCTAATGATTTCGATATAAATAAAAAATACAGACATTTATGGGTTCAATGCGAAAATTGTTATGGATTAAATTATAAAAAACTTCTTAGGTCAAAAATGAATATTTGTGAACAGTGTGGATATCATTTGAAAATGAGTAGTTCAGATAGAATCGAACTTTCGATTGATTCGGGCACTTGGGATCCTATGGATGAAGATATGGTTTCTATGGACCCCATTCAATTTCATTCAGAAGAGGAACCTTATAAAGATCGTATCGATTCTTATCAAAGAAAGACAGGTTTAACTGAAGCTGTTCAAACAGGCATAGGTCAACTAAACGGTATTACCGTAGCAATTGGGGTTATGGATTTTCAGTTCATGGGAGGTAGTATGGGATCTGTAGTAGGTGAGAAAATCACTCGTTTGATTGAGTATGCTACTAATCGATCTCTACCTGTCATTATTGTGTGTGCTTCTGGAGGAGCACGCATGCACGAAGGAAGTTTGAGCTTGATGCAAATGGCTAAAATATCTTCTGCTTCATATGATTACCAATCCACTAAAAAGTTATTCTATGTATCAGTCCTTACATCTCCTACAACCGGTGGAGTAACAGCCAGTTTTGGTATGTTGGGAGATATCATTATTGTTGAACCTAATGCGTACATTGCATTTGCGGGTAAAAGAGTAATTGAACAAACATTGAATAAGACAGTACCCGATGGTTCACAAGCGGCTGAGTATTTATTCCATAAAGGCTTATTCGACCCAATCGTACCACGTAATCCTTTAAAAGGTGTTCTAAGTGAGTTATTTCAGCTCCATGGTTTCTTTCCCTTGAATCAAAATTCCAAAAATTAAAGTATAGCACTAGATTCAGTTATTTTATTTGTAGCGAAGAAGTATTTAGTTCATCGTAATAAAAAAAACTAAGAAAAATGTTCTTTGGTGATATAAGTTACACTTTCTAGTAAGAGTCAGAAGTTTCGGATAATTTTTTTTCTTCCAGATCCAGATCTATTTTTTATCTTACCCCTATTCATGATTAGGTATTATGAACCTCTATCAACAGGATAAAATAAAAAGGTGAATTTCTCTTTCCGAGGAATTCGAATTTGGGGAAATAAAAAGAATTTTATCTGTCTATCTTACGTATTAATTAAGATAGACAATAATGAAAAAAAAAATATCAAAATAAAAAGAAATATCAAATATGGAAATGGAATAAAATAATTTCTATATCTATCGCATTTTTACTATGAATCCCCGTTTGTTGGATCGTATTATTTAGAGTCGCGAATTCATAATGAACTTAATTTTCATAAGAAAACTCCTTTTTAATAAGAAACCCCTTATTAGATTAGAAAGAAAGATAGAAAGAACATAAGGATGGGAGAAGAAGAATAATAAAATTTGTATTTGTAAAAGAAGATTATCCTATCTATATTCGTGTAGAAAGATGAATAGGCACACTTAATTTAGTTCTACATTTTTGCACTTATTATCTATCCTTTTTTTTTTTTGATTTTATTAATATTTTAAATTTCTAAATAATAATATTTTAAATAATATTATTTAGAAATTTTATATTTATTATAAATTATATATTTATATATACTTAATTGTTTATATATACTTAGTAGTATAATATTATTTTTGAATATTATTATTCAAAAATAATATTATATAAAATACAATAGTCAATATTACTTAATATTACTTATAATAGATATACTTATCATATCATAAGATATCTTTCTAATAGATACAAATATATAGATACAAATATTAAATCGAGGCATCCATTCTATGACAGATCTCAACTTACCCTCTATTTTTGTGCCTTTAGTGGGCCTAGTATTTCCGGCAATTGCAATGGCTTCTTTATCTCTTCATGTCCAAAAAAATAAGATTGTCTAGATCCAATGGGACCAAATCTTATCAATTTATTTCAACACTGTATCATAATACAGATATTTATTTAGTGCAATATGGTACGATATGTGGCTCTTTCCACACACAAATGAAAGAACTGTTATGCATGCGGATACATGATATCTGCATAAATGCATGTATATATATGCAGGGCATAGCTGGTTAAAAACGGATCAGTAAATATTTTTAATAGAAAGTCAATGTATCTAACCAATTACTCCACATCAGAATAGTGCTAGTTGATGAAAGTTACTTCGGGATCAAGAAAGGTAAAGTCAAATTTGGGTTATTCTCTCAATTCCAATCGAATACAACTGGATCTAGTATAGTATGAATTGGCGATCAGAACATATATGGATAGAACTTATAAGGGGGTCTCGAAAAACAAGTAATTTTTGCTGGGCCTGTATCCTTTTTTTAGGTTCACTAGGATTCTTAGCGGTTGGAACTTCCAGTTATCTTGGTAGGAATCTGATATCCGTATTTCCATCTCAGCAAATTCTTTTTTTTCCACAAGGAATCGTGATGTCTTTTTACGGGATCGCAGGTCTATTCGTTAGCTCCTATTTGTGGTGCACAATTTTGTGGAATGTAGGTAGTGGTTATGACCGATTCGATAGAAAAGAAGGAATTGTGTGCATTTTTCGTTGGGGATTTCCTGGAATAAATCGTCGCATCTTCCTTCGCTTCCTTATGAGAGATATCCAATCAATCAGAATTGAGGTTAAAGAGGGTCTTTATCCTCGTCGTGTCCTTTATATGGAAATCAGAGGTCAAGGGGCCATTCCCTTGACTCGTACTGATGAGAATTTTACTCCACGAGAAATTGAACAAAAAGCTGCCGAATTGGCCTATTTCTTGCGCGTACCAATTGAAGTATTTTGAAATGAATTGAACACAATAAAGAATAAATGTTTTCTCGGCATGGGGGAAGGAACTTGCTAATTCCTTTTTTAATACAATTGAAGTCTTTTTCGAATGTTCATTCGAACAAAACATGTTAGATTATTCTATTTCCTCCTTCCTTTGTCGTGGCGACTCCCATAGAATAAAACAAAAAAGCAGGAGGGCATATATGGAATAACTATAATAAACTATACTATAATTAAGAAAAGAAGAAATTTTTGTATACCATTTGTATACCAAAAGTATTTCGTATGCGTATGGATCCCAACTCAATTCTTTTCTACTAGAAAATTTCTACTAGAAACAAGGATAATCTAATAAGTAGGGATTCATCAAATATATCCGAACATGTATTTCGTAAGACGTAATTCATCTCATCTTTTTAGGCCCAAAATTTTGATGATACCTTTTTTCCTTGGTTGTGGCTAGACGGTGAAACATTTCGAAATAATTAACTGAGGGAGGTTTTCGTTTCGAAATATGATTCGTTATTTTAAGTGGGTTTTCGAGTATTCATAGAAAGGAACAAATGAGGATGAAATTGCTTCGAATTTGCCCAATTGAGATATCTGGGAATAATATAGATTTTGCATTTTTATCCGAAAAGGACGGACCCTTATCCCATTTTTATATTCCTTCTAGATCCAAGAACTAAACTCAATTTTTACACAAAAATTGGAATGAATAGACCCATAGGTTCAATACCTTGTTATAGAACTCGTGCTTCAGAGAAATATCATATAGAGTCAACGAATGAAGCAGGTTCATTAACAATTCAATTCACAGATAAAAAATGAAAAAAAAGAAAGCATTGCCTTCTTTCCCATATCTTGTATCTATAGTATTTTTGCCCTGGTGGGTCTCTCTCTCATTTAATAAATGTCTGGAACTTTGGGTTACTAATTGGTGGAATACCGGGCAATCCGAAACTCTCTTGAATATCATTCAAGAGAAAAACGTTCTAGAAAGATTCATAGAATTAGAAGAACTCTTTCTGTTGGACGAAATGATAAAGGAGTACCCGGAGACACATATACAAAAACTTCGTATAGGAATACACAAGGAAACGATACAATTGGTCAAAGCACACAATGAATATCATCTCCATATCATTTTGCATTTCTCGACAAATATAATCTCTTTCGCTATTCTAAGTGGTTATTTTATTTTGGGTAATGAGGAACTTGTCATTCTTAATTCTTGGGTTCAGGAATTCCTCTATAACTTAAGTGACACAATAAAAGCTTTTTTGATTCTTTTAGTTACTGATTTATGGATTGGATTTCACTCGACTCATGGTTGGGAACTAATAATTGGTTCGTTCTACAACGATTTTGGATTGGCTCATAACGATCAAATTATATCTGGTCTTGTTTCCACCTTTCCAGTTATTCTAGATACAATTGTGAAATATTGGATTTTCCTTTATTTAAATCGTGTATCTCCTTCGCTTGTAGTCATTTATCATTCAATGAATGAATGAAGAACTCATTTGATCTCCTGATATCAATCAAATAAATCAGAATCTTTCTTCCTTTATAAAGAAAGCATTTTGAATCTTACTTAATTCTTTATATTTTATTTCTACCGGTTCAAGGTATTCGTCCTATATTCCAGTACAACTATTCCAGTACAATGACAGACTCGTGCATAGGGAACTTGACTAGTTCCCTATCTAATTTATTGTAGAAATTCCGAGA